GCTGGCGTAGCTTAATTAAAGCATAACACTGAAGCTGTTAAGATGGACCCTAAAAAGTCCCGCAGGCACAAAGGCTTGGTCCTGACTTTACTATCAGCTTTAACTGAACTTACACATGCAAGTCTCCGCATTCCTGTGAGGATGCCCTTAATCCCCTGCCCGGGGACGAGGAGCCGGCATCAGGCGCGCCCAGGCAGCCCAAGACGCCTTGCTAAGCCACACCCCCAAGGAAACTCAGCAGTGATAGATATTAAGCCATAAGCGAAAGCTTGACTTAGTTAAGGTTAAGAGGGCCGGTAAAACTCGTGCCAGCCACCGCGGTTATACGAGAGGCCCTAGTTGATAACTACCGGCGTAAAGAGTGGTTACGGAAAAATGTTTAATAAAGCCGAACACCCCCTCAGCCGTCATACGCACCTGGGGGCACGAAGACCTACTGCGAAAGCAGCTTTAATTATACCCGAATCCACGACAGCTACGACACAAACTGGGATTAGATACCCCACTATGCCTAGCCGTAAACTTTGATAGAAAAATACAACTGATATCCGCCAGGGAACTACAAGCGCCAGCTTAAAACCCAAAGGACTTGGCGGTGCCTCAGACCCACCTAGAGGAGCCTGTTCTAGAACCGATAACCCCCGTTCAACCTCACCACCTCTTGTTTTCCCCGCCTATATACCACCGTCGTCAGCTTACCCTGTGAAGGCCCGATAGTAAGCAAAATGGGCAAAACCCAAAACGTCAGGTCGAGGTGTAGCGCATGGGGTGGGAAGAAATGGGCTACATTCTCTAAATTAGAGCACTACGAACCACGTTGTGAAACCAACGTCCGAAGGTGGATTTAGCAGTAAACAGAAAACAGAGAGTTCTCTTGAAACTGGCTCTGAGGCGCGCACACACCGCCCGTCACTCTCCCCAAGTTTAATTTATCCTTCTAACTAAGAAGTTAACCAAACAAAGGGGAGGCAAGTCGTAACATGGTAAGTGTACCGGAAGGTGCGCTTGGAATAACCAGAGTGTAGCTAAAATAGGAAAGCACCTCCCTTACACCGAGAAGACATCCGTGCAAATCGGGTCACCCTGAGCTGACTAGCTAGCTAACACATTTGGTCTAACACCACAACATATATACCCCCACAAAACTTAAAATTAAGTCAACAAACCATTTTTCCACCTTAGTACGGGCGACGGAAAAGGAAGTAATTGAGCAACAGAAAAAGTACCGCAAGGGAAAGCTGAAAGAGAACTGAAACAACCCATTTAAGCCTAGAAAAGCAGAGATTAAATCTCGTACCTTTTGCATCATGATTTAGCCAGCAAACCAGAGCGAAGAGAACTTTAGTTCAGGCCCCCGAAACTAGACGAGCTACTCCGGGACAGCCTATTATAGGGCCAACCCGTCTCTGTGGCAAAAGAGTGGGACGAACCCCGAGTAGAGGTGATAAACCTATCGAGCCTAGTTATAGCTGGTTGCTTAGGAAATGAATAGAAGTTCAGCCCCCTGGCTTTCTTAAGACCCCAAGGTAAAACTAACCTTGTCCAAAAGAAACCAAGAGAGTTAATCAAAGGAGGTACAGCTCCTTTGAACAAGGACACAACCTTTACAGGCGGCTAAGGATCATAATTAATAAGGTAACCTGTTACAGTGGGCCTAAGAGCAGCCACCTGCACAGAAAGCGTTAAAGCTCAGACAGATATAAACCTCTTATCCTGATAAGAAATCCAACCCCCCTAACCATACTAAGCCGCTCCATGCCCCCATGGAAGAGATTATGCTAGAATGAGTAATAAGAGAGAATAACTCTCTCCCAGCACATGTGTAAGTCGGACCGGACCCCCCACCGACAAATAACGAACCCAAGCCAAGAGGGAACTGTAGGCCAGAACAAACACCGAGAAAAACCTACACAACAAATCGTTAACCCCACACAGGAGTGCCCACAGGGAAAGACCCAAAGGAAGAGAAGGAACTCGGCAAACACAAGCCTCGCCTGTTTACCAAAAACATCGCCTCTTGCAAATCAAAGCATAAGAGGTCCCGCCTGCCCTGTGACTATGGGTTTAACGGCCGCGGTATTTTGACCGTGCGAAGGTAGCGCAATCACTTGTCTTTTAAATGAAGACCTGTATGAATGGCATCACGAGGGCTTAGCTGTCTCCTCTCCCAAGTCAATGAAATTGATCTGCCCGTGCAGAAGCGGACATAAGTACATAAGACGAGAAGACCCTATGGAGCTTTAGACACCAGGCAGATCACGTCAAGTAACCTTAAATTAACAAGTAGAAACGCAGTGACCCCTAGCCCATATGTCTTTGGTTGGGGCGACCGCGGGGGAAAATAAAGCCCCCATGTGGACTGGGGGCACTGCCCCCACAGCCAAGAGCTACAGCTCTAAGCACCAGAATTTCTGACCAAAAATGATCCGGCGAACGCCGATCAACGGACCGAGTTACCCTAGGGATAACAGCGCAATCCTCTCCCAGAGTCCCTATCGACGAGGGGGTTTACGACCTCGATGTTGGATCAGGACATCCTAATGGTGCAGCCGCTATTAAGGGTTCGTTTGTTCAACGATTAAAGTCCTACGTGATCTGAGTTCAGACCGGAGTAATCCAGGTCAGTTTCTATCTATGAAGTGATGTTTCCTAGTACGAAAGGACCGGAAAGAAGGGGCCCATGCTTGAGGCACGCCCCACCCCCACCTGATGAAGGCAACTAAAACAGACAAGGGGGCACACCAAGATTGCCAAAAAGAACGGCGCGCTAAGGTGGCAGAGCCCGGTAATTGCGAGAGGCCTAAGCCCTTTTTCTCAGAGGTTCAAACCCTCTCCTTAGCTATGATCACTACCCTAATTACCCATATTATTAATCCACTTGCGTACATCGTACCTATTCTATTAGCAGTTGCCTTCCTAACCCTACTAGAACGAAAAGTCCTTGGGTATATACAACTTCGGAAAGGACCCAACATCGTTGGCCCATACGGATTACTTCAACCCATCGCGGACGGCCTAAAACTATTTATTAAAGAACCAGTTCGACCCTCCACCTCTTCCCCATTCCTATTTCTCGCTACACCCATACTTGCCCTCACACTTGCACTTACCCTATGAGCCCCTATACCCATCCCCTACCCTATTACAGACCTAAACCTTGGAGTACTGTTTGTACTTGCACTTTCTAGCCTCGCCGTATATTCTATCTTAGGCTCTGGATGAGCTTCAAACTCCAAATATGCCTTAATTGGAGCCCTACGAGCAGTAGCCCAAACCATCTCCTACGAAGTCAGCCTAGGCCTAATCTTGCTTAGCGTAATTATCTTCACCGGAGGATTTACACTCCAAACCTTCAACGTAGCTCAAGAAAGCATCTGACTACTAGTACCAGCCTGACCCCTTGCCGCCATATGATACATTTCTACCTTGGCTGAAACAAACCGTGCACCTTTTGACCTCACAGAAGGAGAATCAGAATTAGTTTCAGGATTCAACGTAGAATACGCTGGGGGACCATTCGCCCTATTCTTCCTGGCTGAGTACGCTAATATTCTTCTGATAAATACACTTTCAACCGTCCTATTTTTAGGCGCATCTCACATCCCCGCTTTCCCTGAATTAACAGCCATAAACCTGATAACGAAAGCTGCCCTGCTATCCGTAGTGTTTTTGTGAGTACGAGCTTCCTACCCCCGATTTCGATATGACCAACTTATGCATCTAGTTTGAAAAAGCTTCCTTCCATTAACCTTAGCACTTGTCCTATGACACCTCGCACTTCCTATTGCACTGGCCGGCCTCCCTCCCCAGCTTTAATTCCAAGGAATTGTGCCTGAATGCTTAAGGACCACCTTGATAGCGTGGCTGATAGGGGTTCAAGTCCCCTCAATTCTAGAGAGAAGGGATTCGAACCCATCCTCAAGAGATCAAAACTCTTGGTGCTTCCACTACACCACTTTCTAGTAAGGTCAGCTAATTAAGCTTTCGGGCCCATACCCCAAATATGTTGGTTAAAATCCTTCCCTCACTAATGAACCCCTACGTACTTACCATCTTACTTTCTAGCCTAGGTCTAGGCACAGTCCTCACCTTCGCCAGCTCACATTGGCTTCTCGCGTGAATAGGCCTAGAAATTAATACACTTGCTATTATTCCGATCATGGCCCAACAGCATCACCCCCGAGCAATTGAAGCTACCACCAAATATTTTTTAACACAAGCAACAGCCGCAGCAATGATCCTATTTGCTAGCACTACCAATGCCTGACTAGTAGGAGAATGAGAAATTCACCAACTATCCCACCCCTTAGCAACCACAACAGCAATACTGGCCCTTGCACTTAAACTTGGACTAGCACCCGTTCACTTCTGACTTCCGGAGGTTCTTCAAGGACTTGAACTCACTACAGGACTGATCCTGTCAACATGACAAAAACTAGCACCTTTCGCACTTATAATTCAAGTAGCCCCCGCCATTGACTCTTCCCTACTTATTGCATTAGGCCTTCTATCAATGCTCGTAGGAGGATGAGGGGGACTTAACCAAACCCAGCTACGTAAAATTTTAGCATACTCTTCAATTGCCCATCTAGGATGAATAGTGCTAATTTTACAATTCGCACCTTCCCTAACACTCCTAAGCCTTTTCCTGTACATCATCATAACATCTTCAGCATTCCTTGCACTGAAAACCAACAACTCTTTAACTATTAATACCCTGGCAACTTCATGAACTAAATCCCCTGCTCTCGCCCCACTAACCGCCCTAGTACTGCTATCCTTGGGAGGCCTCCCCCCCCTCTCGGGATTCATACCTAAATGACTTATTTTACAAGAACTAACAAAACAAGAACTTCCACTACCTGCCACACTGGCTGCTATAACAGCCCTCCTTAGTCTCTACTTTTATCTACGCCTCTGTTACGCCATAGCCCTCACTATTTACCCCAATACCTTAACTGCTGCAGCCCCATGACGCCTTGACTTTACTATCATTACCCTGCCCCTTTCAATTGTTACTATTTTGGCCCTAGCCCTTCTTCCCCTCACTCCAGCTGTAACTGCAATATTAACCTTGTAAAAGGGCTTAGGATAGCATTAAGACCAAGAACCTTCAAAGCTCTAAGCGGGAGTGAAAATCTCCCAGCCCTTGTTAAAACTTGCAGGACTTTATCCCACATCTTCTGAATGCAACCCAGACACTTTAATTAAGCTAAAGCCTTTCTAGGTGGGAAGGCCTCGATCCTACAAATTCTTAGTTAACAGCTAAGCGCTCTATCCAGCGAGCATCCATCTACTTTCCCCGCCGTCCGGGGGGAGCGAGGCGGGGAAAGCCCCGGCAGGCTATTAGCCTACTTCTTTAGATTTGCAATCTAACGTGAAGTTCACCACAGGGCTTGGTAAGGAGAGGATTTAAACCTCTGTTCATGGAGCTACAATCCACCGCTTAAACTCTCAGCCACCCTACCTGTGGCAATCACACGATGATTTTTCTCAACCAACCACAAAGACATTGGCACCCTTTATTTAGTATTTGGTGCCTGAGCCGGAATAGTCGGCACCGCCCTTAGCCTCTTGATTCGGGCAGAGTTAAGCCAACCCGGAGCTCTTCTAGGGGATGACCAAATCTATAACGTAATCGTAACAGCCCATGCCTTCGTTATGATTTTCTTTATAGTCATACCAATTATGATCGGGGGCTTTGGAAACTGATTAATTCCTCTAATAATTGGGGCCCCAGATATAGCATTCCCTCGAATAAATAACATAAGCTTCTGACTCCTCCCACCATCCTTTCTCCTTCTCCTGGCTTCGTCCGGGGTTGAAGCCGGGGCCGGTACGGGATGGACAGTCTACCCTCCTCTAGCTGGAAACCTCGCCCACGCAGGGGCCTCCGTTGATTTAACTATCTTCTCCCTTCATTTAGCTGGCATTTCCTCAATTTTAGGAGCCATTAACTTTATCACAACCATTATTAACATGAAACCCCCAGCTATTTCTCAATATCAAACCCCGCTTTTTGTTTGAGCTGTGTTAGTTACTGCTGTCCTCTTATTACTTTCCCTCCCAGTTCTAGCAGCAGGCATTACTATGTTACTCACGGACCGAAATCTAAACACCACTTTCTTTGACCCGGCAGGCGGAGGAGACCCAATTTTATACCAACACCTCTTTTGATTCTTTGGTCACCCAGAGGTCTATATTCTTATTCTCCCAGGCTTTGGTATGATTTCTCATATCGTTGCATACTATTCCGGTAAAAAAGAGCCCTTCGGGTATATAGGAATAGTCTGAGCTATAATAGCCATCGGACTCCTAGGATTCATCGTTTGGGCCCACCATATATTTACTGTCGGAATGGATGTAGACACTCGTGCCTACTTTACATCTGCCACCATAATCATCGCCATCCCCACCGGAGTAAAGGTATTTAGCTGACTAGCCACACTACACGGCGGCTCAATTAAATGAGAAACACCGCTTCTTTGAGCCCTGGGGTTTATTTTCTTATTTACGGTCGGAGGACTCACGGGCATCGTCCTTGCTAATTCATCATTAGACATTGTTCTCCACGACACTTATTATGTAGTCGCCCACTTTCACTATGTACTATCTATAGGAGCTGTCTTTGCCATTATAGGCGCTTTCGTACACTGATTCCCGCTATTCACGGGATACACCCTCCACAGCACATGAACTAAAATCCACTTTGGAATTATATTTATCGGTGTAAATTTAACCTTTTTCCCGCAACATTTCCTAGGCCTCGCAGGAATACCACGACGATACTCTGATTACCCGGACGCCTACACACTATGAAATACTGTGTCCTCAATCGGGTCTCTTATCTCATTAGTGGCTGTAATTATATTCCTGTTTATTCTTTGAGAGGCTTTTGCCGCCAAACGAGAAGTAGCGTCAATCGAAATAACTTCAACAAACGTAGAGTGACTGCATGGATGTCCCCCACCCTACCACACATTTGAAGAACCCGCATTTGTTCAAGTACAAGCAAACTAACGAGAAAGGGAGGAATTGAACCCCCATGTGCTGGTTTCAAGCCAACCACATAACCACTCTGCCACTTTCTTCCATAAGACACTAGTAAAACTAGTCTATTACATTGCCTTGTCAAGGCAAAATTGTGGGTTAAAACCCCGCGTGTCTTAAGCACTTAGCTATAATGGCACATCCCTCACAACTAGGATTCCAAGACGCGGCCTCCCCTGTAATAGAAGAACTTCTTCATTTCCATGACCACGCTCTTATGATTGTTCTTCTTATCAGCACACTAGTGCTTTACATCATCGTAGCAATAGTCTCTACTAAACTCACTAATAAGTATATCCTTGATTCTCAAGAAATCGAGATTGTTTGAACCGTCCTCCCAGCAGTAATCCTTATTCTTATCGCTCTCCCCTCCCTCCGGATCCTGTACCTTATAGACGAAATTAATGACCCACATCTTACTATTAAAGCAATGGGCCACCAATGATATTGAAGCTACGAGTACACCGACTACGAAGACTTAGGCTTTGACTCTTATATAGTCCCCACCCAAGATTTAGTGCCCGGCCAATTTCGCCTCCTAGAAACAGACCACCGAATAGTTATCCCTGTAGAATCCCCTATCCGAGTTCTCGTCTCAGCTGAAGACGTCCTTCACTCATGAGCCGTCCCATCCCTTGGTGTTAAAATAGACGCAGTCCCAGGACGATTAAACCAAACAGCCTTTATTGCTTCTCGACCTGGAGTATTCTACGGACAATGTTCTGAAATCTGCGGGGCTAACCACAGCTTCATGCCCATCGTTGTTGAAGCAGTGCCACTCGAACACTTCGAGAAATGATCCACTGTAATACTTGAAGATGCCTCACTAAGAAGCTAAACCGGGAATAGCGTTAGCCTTTTAAGCTAAAGATTGGTGGCCCCCAACCGCCCCTAGTGATATGCCCCAACTCAACCCCGCCCCCTGATTTGCTATTTTAGTATTCTCATGACTGGTTTTCCTAACTGTTATTCCCCCCAAAGTCCTCGGCCACACCTTCACAAATGAGCCTACTTCACAAAGCACTGAAAAAACTAAACCTGAACCCTGAAACTGACCATGACACTAAGCTTCTTCGACCAATTTATGAGCCCCACATATCTAGGCATCCCACTTATTGCCGTGGCACTAACCATTCCCTGAATTCTCTTCCCCACCCCCTCTGCCCGTTGACTAAACAACCGTCTAATTACCCTACAAGGATGGTTCATCAACCGATTTACTCAGCAACTTCTTTTGCCCCTCAACTTAGGGGGCCATAAATGAGCAGTTCTACTAACCTCCTTAATACTATTTCTTATCACCTTGAATATACTGGGCCTGCTTCCATATACATTCACCCCTACCACACAGCTCTCCCTAAATATAGGCCTTGCAGTACCACTATGGCTCGCGACAGTAATTATTGGCATGCGAAACCAGCCCACCGCTGCCCTCGGTCACCTCTTGCCCGAAGGAACCCCCGTACCTTTAATCCCAGTGCTTATTATTATCGAAACAATTAGCCTTTTTATCCGCCCCCTCGCCCTTGGTGTACGGCTTACAGCCAATCTTACAGCAGGCCACCTTCTTATTCAACTGATCGCCACAGCAGCCTTTGTCCTCCTACCCCTTATACCCACAGTAGCAATCTTAACCTCTATTGTCCTATTCTTACTTACCCTTCTTGAAATCGCCGTTGCTATGATCCAAGCCTATGTCTTTGTTCTTCTCCTAAGCCTTTATTTACAAGAAAACGTCTAATGGCACACCAAGCACACGCATACCACATGGTTGACCCAAGCCCCTGACCTCTAACCGGCGCAATTGCCGCCCTTTTACTTACATCAGGCACTGCAGTCTGATTCCACTTCCACTCACTAACACTACTCGCCATAGGAAATATTCTATTACTTCTTACCATATACCAATGATGGCGTGACATTATCCGAGAAGGCACCTTCCAAGGACACCATACACCCCCGGTCCAAAAAGGGCTACGATACGGCATAATCTTATTTATTACCTCCGAAGTATTCTTTTTCTTAGGCTTCTTCTGAGCCTTCTACCACTCTAGTTTAGCCCCCTCGCCTGAGTTAGGAGGCTGCTGACCCCCCACAGGCATTATTACTCTTGACCCATTTGAAGTCCCGCTTCTTAATACTGCAGTCCTTCTGGCATCTGGTGTTACCGTTACATGGGCGCACCATAGCATCATAGAAGGGGAACGAAAACAAACCGTTCAAGCTCTTACTCTCACTATCTTATTGGGATTCTACTTCACTTTTCTTCAAGGTATGGAATATTACGAAGCCCCCTTTACAATTGCTGACGGCGTATATGGATCTACTTTCTTTGTCGCCACAGGATTCCACGGCCTACATGTAATTATTGGCTCTACCTTTCTAGCCGTCTGCCTCCTACGACAAATTCAATACCATTTTACATCTGAACATCACTTCGGCTTTGAAGCTGCCGCCTGATATTGACACTTTGTAGACGTAGTATGACTGTTCCTATACGTCTCTATTTACTGATGAGGCTCATAATCTTTCTAGTATTAATACGTATAAGTGACTTCCAATCACCCGGTCTTGGTTAAAACCCAAGGAAAGATAATGAACTTGATTACAACAATCCTTGCTATTACCATCACATTGTCCGCAGTACTAGCCACTATTTCTTTCTGATTACCACAAATTACCCCCGACGCAGAAAAACTCTCCCCTTACGAATGTGGATTTGACCCCCTAGGGTCCGCCCGCCTGCCCTTTTCCCTACGCTTCTTCCTAATCGCCATCCTATTCCTCCTATTTGACCTAGAAATTGCCCTCCTCCTCCCGTTACCCTGGGGAGATCAACTCACCACCCCAACCCTCACACTTGCCTGATCCACTGCCGTACTCGCCCTCCTCACCCTAGGCTTAATCTATGAGTGAACCCAGGGGGGCTTAGAATGAGCCGAATAGGCAGTTAGTCCAAAACAAGACCCTTGATTTCGGCTCAAAAGACCATGGTTTAAGTCCATGACCGCCTTATGACACCAGTACACTTCAGCTTTACCTCAGCCTTTATCCTAGGGCTTATAGGACTCGCGTTTCACCGCACCCATCTTCTCTCAGCCCTTCTATGTTTAGAAGGTATAATATTATCTCTATTTATCGCCCTATCCCTCTGAGCTCTCCAGATAGAAGCAACTGGCTACTCAGTGGCTCCTATACTTCTACTAGCGTTTTCAGCCTGTGAAGCCAGCGCAGGCCTAGCCCTACTAGTAGCAACTGCACGAACTCATGGTACGGACCACCTCCAAAGCCTAAATCTCCTCCAATGTTAAAAATCCTGATCCCTACACTTATGCTTATCCCAACGATTTGACTCAGCCCCGCAAAATGGCTATGAACTACATCAATCGCACAAAGTTTGGTTATTGCCTTAGCAAGTTTATCCTGACTTAAATGATCATCGGAAACCGGGTGGTCCTCCTCTAACCTTTATCTAGCAACCGATCCCTTATCAACACCTCTACTAGTATTAACCTGCTGATTATTACCCCTTATAATCCTTGCTAGCCAAAACCACATCTCTCCTGAACCCCTAAACCGCCAACGAACCTACATCTCCCTTCTAGTCTCCCTCCAAACATTTTTAATCTTAGCATTCGGGGCCACAGAAATCATCATATTTTACATCATATTTGAAGCCACACTACTCCCAACCCTAATCATTATTACCCGATGAGGAAATCAAACAGAGCGTCTTAACGCCGGCACCTACTTCTTATTCTATACCTTAGCAGGCTCCCTGCCACTCCTAGTAGCCCTACTTCTTCTACAAAACGACAACGGTACCCTATCTATATTTACCCTCCAGTACACGAAGCCCTTACACCTATTAACATGGGGGGATAAATTATGATGAGCTGCCTGTCTCTTAGCTTTTCTTGTAAAAATACCTCTGTATGGAGTACACCTGTGACTTCCAAAAGCCCACGTAGAAGCCCCGATCGCAGGATCCATAATCCTCGCAGCTGTCCTCCTTAAACTGGGAGGATACGGCATGATACGTATAATAGTTATACTGGACCCACTAACCAAGGAACTGGCTTACCCCTTTATTGTTTTAGCCCTCTGAGGCATTATTATGACCGGATCTATTTGTCTACGTCAAACAGACCTAAAATCACTAATCGCATATTCTTCAGTAGGCCACATAGGACTGGTAGCGGGAGGTATTATGATCCAAACACCCTGAGGATTTACTGGTGCAATTATCCTTATAATCGCACATGGTCTCGCCTCCTCAGCACTATTCTGCTTAGCCAACACTAGTTATGAGCGCACACATAGCCGTACCATACTACTAGCTCGCGGAATACAAATAGTTCTTCCCCTAATGACCACTTGATGATTTGTAGCTAGTTTAGCTAATCTGGCTCTTCCCCCTCTCCCTAATCTGATAGGAGAACTAATGATCATCACTTCCATATTTAACTGATCGTATTGAACCCTACTTCTTACGGGACTCGGCACATTAATTACAGCGAGCTACTCCCTTTATCTGTTCTTAATAACCCAACGGGGGCCCCTGCCCTCCCACATCATTGCCCTTGAACCCACCCACACCCGAGAACACCTACTTATTACTTTACACCTCATCCCCATTGTCCTCCTAATTCTGAAGCCGGAACTTATGTGAGGTTGATGTTTCTGTAGATATAGTTTAACCAAAACATTAGATTGTGATTTTAAAGACAGAGGTTAAAGTCCTCTTATTCACCGAGAGAAATCTGTTGATGCTAGAGACTGCTAATCTTCTATCCCCTTGGTTAAATTCCGTGGTTCACTCGTGCTTCTAAAGGATAACAGCTCATCCGTTGGTCTTAGGAACCAAAAACTCTTGGTGCAAATCCAAGTAGTAGCTATGCACCCGACTACACTCATCCTAAGCTCAACCCTTTTAATTATCTTCGCACTTCTCACTTACCCCCTTATCACCACCCTAAGCCCAACCCCTCAACATGAAAACTGAGCCCTTACTCACGTAAAAACCGCCATCAAAACAGCTTTCCTAGTAAGCCTACTCCCCCTATTTATTTTCCTAGACCAGGGAACCGAAACAATTGTTACCAATTGACAATGGATAAATACCACAACCTTCGACATCAACCTCAGTTTTAAATTTGATCACTACTCCATTATTTTCACCCCTATCGCCCTCTACGTAACCTGATCTATTCTAGAATTTGCATCCTGATATATACATGCCGACCCAAATATGAACCGGTTCTTTAAATATCTACTCCTATTCCTAATTGCCATAATTATCTTAGTAACCGCCAACAACATATTCCAACTATTTATCGGTTGAGAAGGAGTTGGCATTATATCGTTCCTCCTCATTGGATGATGGCACGGCCGAGCTGACGCTAATACAGCTGCCATACAAGCTGTAATTTATAACCGAGTCGGAGACATTGGACTTATCCTTAGCATAGCATGATTCGCAACAAACCTTAACTCCTGAGAAATTCAACAAATATTTGCCTCTTCAAAAGGGCTTGACCTTACACTCCCCCTCATAGGCCTCATTCTAGCCGCCACTGGTAAATCAGCGCAATTTGGACTTCATCCGTGACTTCCTTCCGCGATAGAAGGTCCTACGCCGGTATCTGCCCTACTTCACTCTAGCACTATAGTCGTAGCGGGCATCTTTCTTTTAATTCGACTCCACCCTCTTATAGAGAATAACCAAACAGCCCTCACCACCTGCTTATGCCTGGGAGCCCTTACCACCTTATTTACTGCTACCTGCGCCCTAACACAAAACGACATCAAAAAAATCGTCGCATTTTCTACATCCAGTCAACTGGGATTGATAATAGTAACCATCGGACTTAACCAACCACAATTAGCTTTCCTACATATCTGTACTCACGCATTCTTTAAAGCTATATTGTTCCTCTGCTCCGGCTCAATCATTCACAGCTTAAATGATGAACAGGACATTCGAAAAATAGGGGGAATACACAACCTCACCCCCCTTACTTCATCCTGCCTTACAATTGGAAGCTTAGCACTTACTGGAACTCCATTCTTAGCGGGATTCTTTTCCAAAGATGCTATTATTGAAGCCTTAAATACCTCTCACCTTAACGCCTGAGCCCTCACTCTTACCTTACTAGCTACCTCTTTCACTGCCGTTTACAGCCTCCGAGTAATCTTCTTCGTCTCTATAGGACACCCCCGCTTTACAGCTGTAGCCCCTATTAATGAAAACAACCCCTCCGTCATCAACCCAATCAAACGACTAGCCTGAGGAAGCATTATTGCAGGACTTCTAATTACCTCAAATTTCCTGCCTTCAAAGACTCCCGTGATAACCATGCCTCTACCATTAAAATTAGCCGCCCTCCTAGTCACCATCTCGGGCCTTTTAATTGCATTAGAACTTGCGTCATTAACTAGTAAACAATTTAAGACTACACCCAGCCTCGTTACCCACAACTTCTCCAACATACTTGGATTCTTTCCTACCATCGTCCACCGATTGGCCCCAAAACTAAACTTAACCCTAGGACAAACTATTGCCAGCCAGATAGTAGATCAAACATGATTTGAGAAAATCGGCCCAAAAGGAGTTATCTCAACTAACCTACCCATAGTCACAACAACAAGCAATATCCAACAAGGCATAATTAAAACATACCTCACTCTATTTTTCCTCTCAACAGCTCTAGCCGTTCTACTCACATTAACCTAAACTGCTCGAAGCGCCCCCCGACTTAACCCGCGAGTTAACTCCAACACCACAAAAAGTGTTAATAGGAGCACCCACGCACACGCAATTAACATCCCACCACCATAAGAGTACATTAAAGCCACGCCACTGGTATCACCTCGCAAAACAGAAAACTCCTTAAACTCGTCTACCACCACCCACGAAGTTTCATACCACCCACCCCAAAATCAGCCCGCTACCAATACTACCCCCGCTGTATATACTACTACATATCCTAAAACCGAACGATCCCCCCAAGACTCAGGAAAAGGCTCAGCAGCCAAAGCCGCTGAATAAGCAAATACTACAAGCATCCCCCCTAAATAAATCAAAAATAATACCAATGACAAGAAAGACCCCCCATGACCAACCAAAACCCCACATCCCACGCCTGCCGCTACAACCAATCCCAAAGCAGCAAAGTACGGGGCGGGGTTAGACGCAACAGCCACAAGCCCTAAAACCAGCCCAAAAAGAAATAAAGACACAAGATAAGTCATAATTCCTGCTCGGACTTTAACCGAAACTAATGACTTGAAAAACCACCGTTGTTATTCAACTACAAGAACCTAATGGCCAACCTCCGAAAAACCCACCCACTCCTAAAAATTGCTAATGACGCACTAGTCGACCTACCTGCCCCCTCCAATATTTCCGTCTGATGAAACTTTGGTTCACTCTTAGGCCTATGTTTAGCCACCCAAATTCTTACCGGACTCTTCCTAGCCATACACTATACCTCCGATATTTCAACAGCTTTTTCCTCTGTGTGCCATATCTGCCGAGATGTAAGTTACGGCTGACTCATCCGGAATATCCACGCTAACGGAGCATCTTTCTTCTTTATCTGTATTTATATGCACATCGCCCGAGGACTTTACTACGGATCCTACCTATATAAAGAAACCTGAAATATCGGAGTAGTATTATTACTTCTCACTATAATGACTGCCTTTGTAGGCTACGTCCTTCCATGGGGACAGATATCCTTTTGAGGAGCCACTGTGATTACAAACCTACTCTCCGCCGTACCTTATGTAGGGGGTGCCCTTGTACAATGAATTTGAGGAGGATTTTCTGTAGACAACGCCACCCTAACCCGGTTCTTCGCCTTTCACTTCCTATTCCCGTTCGTTATTGCAGCCGCCACAGTACTTCACCTTCTATTTCTACATGAAACCGGATCAAATAACCCAGCAGGGATTAACTCCGACGCCGATAAAATCTCATTCCACCCCTACTTCTCGTACAAAGACCTCCTCGGTTTCGTAGCCATGCTACTTGGCCTAACAACCCTAGCTCTTTTCGCACCTAACCTCCTAGGAGACCCAGACAATTTCACACCAGCCAACCCCCTAGTTACCCCACCCCACATCAAGCCCGAATGATACTTCTTATTCGCCTATGCAATTCTCCGATCTATCCCCAATAAACTGGGAGGGGTACTCGCCCTTTTATTCTCGATCCTTGTCCTAGTAGTTGTCCCAATCCTCCACACCTCCAAACAGCGCGGACTAACCTTTCGACCTCTAACTCAATTCTTATTTTGAACCCTAGTGGCGGACATACTCATCCTCACCTGAATTGGGGGCATGCCCGTAGAACACCCATTTATCATTATCGGCCAAGTTGCCTCTGTGATTTACTTCACCATCTTCCTAGTCCTAGCCCCCTTAGCCGGCTGGGCCGAGAATAAAGCCCTTGAATGAGCCTGCCCTAGTAGCTCAGCGCCAGAGCGCCGGTCTTGTAATCCGGAAGTCGGAGGTTAAAACCCTCCCTAGTGCTCAGAGAGAGGAGATTTTAACTCCCACCCTTAACTCCCAAAGCTAAGATTCTAAGTTAAACTACCCTCTGACCCCCGCTAATATGTACAATAATGAATCTTGTACCCCATAAATTAGTGTTATAATACATCTATGTATAATATTGCATATTATGTATTTACCCATATATAATATCTGCATGGTGAGTAGTACATCATATGTATTATCAACATAAGTGAATTTAAGCCCTCATATATCAGCATAAACCCAAGATTTACATAAGCTAAACACGTGATAATAACCAACTAGGTTGTTTTAACCTAGATAATTGCTACATTAACAAAACTCCAACTAACACGGGCTCCGTCTTTACCCACCAACTTTCAGCATCAGTCCTACTTAATGTAGTAAGAACCGACCAACGATTTATCAGTAGGCATACTCTTATTGATGGTCAGGGGCAGATATCGTATTAGGTAACATCTCGTGAATTATTCCTGGCATTTGGTTCCTATATCAAGGGCTATCCTTAAGAAACCAGCCCCTGAAAGCCGAATGTAAAGCATCTGGTTAATGGTGTCAATCTTATTGCTCGTTACCCACCAAGCCGGGCGTTCTCTTATATGCATAGGGTTCTCCTTTTTTTTTTTTCCTTTCAGCTTGCATATACAAGTGCAAGCAAAGAAATCTAACAAGGTCGAACTGGATCTTGAATTCCAGAGAACCCATGTATCATGGTGGAATGATATTCTATAAAGAATCACATACTTGTATATCAAGTGCATAAGGTCTAATATTTACTCCATGAATACCTGTATTGTCTCCCCGGCTTCTGCGCGGTAAACCCCCCTACCCCCCTACGCCCAAAGATCCTTATGTTCCTGTTAAACCCCTAAACCAGGAGATCTAAAATCAGCGTTAATATTTTTATATTACATTAATAAACTTAATGCACTTTATAACATCAAGCACCAATACTCAATGGGCCAGCTCTCATAAATAGTGTACGTTAACTTTGAAGTGCCAATGGTCACCAGGGACCCCCCCCCATAGCTCT